GATAAAAATCATTGTTTTAAACGATACATATGTAGAAAGCCTATTTTTCTAGTATTTATTAACAGATTTGCTCTTGTTTTCTTTTCCCTTTTTATTTCTATAGTGGAGATAGTCGCACGTAATGACAGATCACGGCCATATTATTCAAAGCTTGTGGTAAGAACGGGTTCCGCTCTAGTGCACGAAAATAATATTCCAAAGCTTTTGTATGTTCTCCGTTTCTTGTGTGGATAAGGCCTATGTTATAGAGTATATAACTTCGATCATAGGGATCAATTTCTAATCGCATAGCTTCATAATAATTTTGTAAAGCTTCTGCATAATTTCCTTCGGATTGAGCGGACATCCGTTACGGTCGTCATTCGATTCAACGAATCTCCGTTTCAGAACCGTACATGAGATTTTCATCTCATACGGCTCCTCCTTTATGTACATAATGAGAATAGTACATGGAATCAAAAAAAAATGGAAATATTCTCATTATAAACCGAGTGGGGCTGGTGTTTTTACAAAAAATCTCTAGCCAACCTTCTTATAAAATATCTTTCCTTAACATCAAGTATGTTGGTACTAGATAAAAAAAAAGGGGGGTGACTCCAGCAATTTCTTTGTCTTAAACGCCTCTTAATTTTCAGGAATTCGTCACATCAACAGTCTTCGATGGTTATACGGGTATCCAAAACACGAACGAGATGGATGTTTGTTGTCCCAACCATTCTTGTTAGCCCCGATCCTAATAAGGAAAAGGGCGAATTTATAACAAAGTTTTCGTGTTGTTGATTCCGAGCAGTAGTGCCTCTTCCTCTATGCCCCCTATTGGTATTAGTGGAGTAGGTTTGACTTAACCCATAGGTGTAACCTTTCGCTCAATACTCTAGAATCGAAAATTGAAGCATTTGAGGCTGCATTAATCGGGGATACACGACAGAAGGGCTTGTTTTATTTACAAACGTCACCTTCAACAAGCGTAGATTTATTTCACTAATTTTTTTCTTTCTATCCCCAATAATAGAATATTAATCTGTCTTTCTACTAAGAGCGGTAAAAAATAAAAGATAGAAAGAAAATAAATAACTAAATTCAATTATAAAATAAAAATAATAATAATAATCAAATCGCACCATCTCGATAATAGGCGAATGCCTCTTTCTCGCCCGAAGTTGTCGGAATTATTCGTAATAAGATATTGGCTACAATTGAAAAGGTCTTATCAATAAAATTTCCATTTATTCGAGATCTAGACATAGGCAGAAAGTCATTCTATCTATAATTTCTTTTAATTACTTTTCATGAGAAAATAAAAAATCCCACAAACAAAGGAATTTGATTTTACAGTACGAAATAACATAAAAACAGACTCATTAAAATGAAACGTCTACTCATACTCAAATTGTTTCTTTTTTGACAGGAATCAATAAAAACTAAGAAATATTGGAAGATTTTATCCAAATGAAATTGGATAGAATAACCGCCCGTTTTATGTTGTGTATAAGGGGTATACGGTAGACAATGAAATCGAAAAATTTCTGGGGCCTTTCATGAATTTGGAATAAATCTATGGGGTTAAAGGGTTCTTGTTGAAAGATCTAAAATTAGAAAGGAATTTTCGAATTTTTATGAAAATAGAATAAGAGTTTAAATTAAATGGAATCATGATCTAAAGGTAGCCATTAAACATAGTCTAAAAAAATAGATCAATCAATGAAGTCATTTCCAATTCATTGATTTAATCCGATAGAAATATTCGAAAATAAAGTCGGGAATGCTGTCTTCGTAAACATGAATAGATACCCTTATTTATTGTTTTGAACAGTTTTTCACAAAAAAAATTCTTTATCCCTCAACCTCAAATAAAGGTTTGGCAAAGTTCTTCTCTTTTTATAGTTAAAATAGAGTGTACGCACCTATTTAAAAATCTAATATGAATGAATCACTATTCACTCGGTTTCTAAACCATAATCATTATGTAGGAGAGATGGCCGAGTGGTTCAAGGCGTAGCATTGGAACTGCTATGTAGGCTTTTGTTTACCGAGGGTTCGAATCCCTCTCTTTCCGTATCCTTCACTCAATTCACCAATGTTATTGACCGAAATATATCAAATCAAATAACAATGGACGCTATTATTTCAACACCAACAGTTAGGCCTTTCTTTGACATGGATTCTCGAGTCCTAATCCAAATTTCTGTGGTATGGAAAATACTAGAAAATACTGGAAAGAATGGACAAGGAATAAAAATCCCCCTAGTTCGTTTAGTTAGGTTTAAGTCTGACGAGAATAATATTCTACAACTAACAATTCATTTATTTTCAAACCGACCCATTTACTATCTATTATTTGATTGACCGATCCTTTAGATTGGAATGGGTCAAGAGTCAAATGTTTTGGCAATTCCTCACGGGTGGATGAATCAAGATAATTTTGAACCATAGACTTAGATTTTTTTTGTTCATCTCTTACTGTAATAATATCTCGGGGTTTGCAGCGATAACTTGGTATATCTACTATACGACCATTAACGAAAATATGTCTATGATTAACCAATTGGCGGGCTTGAGGAATAGTCGAAGCCATACCTAATCGAAAAAGGATGTTATCCAACCGCATTTCAAGTAATTGTAGTAAAACCCGACCTGTTGACCCTTTTGCTTTTCCGGCGATACGGACATATTTAAGTAATTGTTCTTCTGTAAGACCATAATGAAAGCGCAATTTTTGTTTTTCTTCTAAACGAATACGATATTGAGATTTTTTATTGGGACGTAATTGGTTTCGAAGATCGCTTCCAGCTCGAGGCTTTTTACTAGTTAGTCCCGGTAAAGCCCCCAGACGACGTATTTTTTTGAAACGAGGACCTCTGTAACGCGACATAAAGACTCCTTAGGAAATTTCATAAACCTAAAACTCAATTTAAAATTAAACTAAACTAAATGATAATATAGTAGAAAAATAAAAAAGAAAATCTAAATAGAATAAAATGAATCGAAATTTATTGAAGTATTGTACTACAAATTGAAGTATTGTACTACAAAGAATAATTAAAGAATCATTCGAAAGAATAATTGGATGAATTGGATCAATATCACAGCCTTAACCTTAAACTTAATATTATATATAATTATATATATAATATATAATATTTTATATAATAAAAAATTTCTTTCCAAAATATATTAATAGAAAACAAATAGATTAATAGAAAATGTAGTAAATAAGAAAATAGAAAAAAAAAAGAAGGGTTCTTTTCTTGATTGATTTGGTCTACATAGATCGAACTCCTCCAATTTTTTTCTAATTGGAAGTCCTTATGAGCTAATAGATTAGTGCCTTTTTGGAAAAGGGGAAGAAAACTTTTCAATTTCTTTGATTTTACATTACCAATTATCGAAAAAAGAAAAATGTAAAAAAGAAAAATCAAACATATGTAGAAAAGCCAGCTATCGGAGTCGAACCGATGACCATCGCATTACAAATGCGATGCTCTAACCTCTGAGCTAAGCGGGCTCGCATAATATAAATTGTACACCCATAGGATTTTAGTAAACTACTGGGATTTTATCTATTACCTCTTCGTTCTTAAATCTTCTAATATAACAATTAATCTAATTAATCGTTATATTATCTATATATTAATATAGCAATATATAATTTTGATCGATTTATCATATTTTAATTAGATAGTAAGTTTTTTTTAATTCAAATTGAGATTTGAAATTTTTTGTTTACTATTTGATTTTCCTAATCGAATTCTATTTTGTTAGTTCTATATTGTTTAGTAATAATTTTTTAGAAATAATATTTTTTTAATTTTCTATTTTATATTTATATATATTTAGTTAGAATTTTAAATTTAGTTAGAATTTTAAATCGAATCTGATAAATTTAATGTAGTAATTAAATTACTATAACCTACTAATTAAATGAAAATCTTCTTATCTTAATAGAATTCTATATTTCTATTATTCTATATTATTCTATATTCTATATTATTCTATATATAGAATAATAGAATGTAATAGAATATTAATACATAAGACATAATAATAAAGATAAAAACTAATACGAAAACAAAAGAATCGACCGTTCAAGTATTCAAAATTACACGCTAAAAATGATATAAATAAATAGGAAAATATATGGTTAAATAGAATATAGGTGTAATAATACTATCTTATATAAAATACTAGAATTATATATAATATAATGGATAAGATGGTATTAAATATACTATATATATGGGGTATGTATCCATCTATATTGAATTATGGATGCAGATATAATAGAATCTTTTCTTATTGAACCAAATAGGAGGTTCCAAGAGAGATGAAAGAAGATAGACAAGAAAACCAAATAGAAGGAAGGGGTTTGTTCTCAATATGCGAACCGCTATCGAGCTATCTAATGCATTCAAAAGTTCCAGCATAATATAAATGAAAGAAAAGGGAAAACGGTATCGTACGGTATTCTAATCAGATCCGAATCACAAAGGGGGGATATGGCGAAATTGGTAGACGCTACGGACTTAATTGGATTGAGCCTTGGTATGGAAACCTACCAAGTGATAACTTTCAAATTCAGAGAAACCCTGGAATTAAAAAAAATGGGCAATCCTGAGCCAAATCCGGTTTTCTGAAAACAAACAAGGATTCAGAAAGCGATAATAAAAAAGAATCGGATAGGTGCAGAGACTCAATGGAAGCTGTTCTAAAAAATGGAGTTGGTTTCGTTGTGTTAATAAAGGAATCCCTCCATCGAAACTACAGTAAAGGATGAAGAATAAAATAAAGCTATAATTGTTGTGATTCAATTCTAAGTTGAAAAACGAATCGAATATTCATTGATCAAATCATTTACTCCATCAAAATATGATAGATCTTTTGAAGACTTGATTAATTGGACGAGAATAAAGATAGAGTCCCATTCTACATGTCAATATCGACAACAATGAAATTTATAGTAAGAGGAAAATCCGTCGACTTTAAAAATCGTGAGGGTTCAA